GATCACAGGTCTATCACCCTATTAACCAGTCACGGGAGCTTTCCATGCATTTGGTATCTTTTATCTCTGGTCTGCACGCAACCCCATCGCAGAATGCTGACTCCCACCACATCCCGTCCTGTATGGACCTGTCTTTGATTCCTAGTACATACAACCATTGATCGCACCTACGTTCAATATTCTAGCTCCACACGGACATTAGCAAGGTGCTATTTAATCCATGCTTGTAGGACATACCAATAATTATCTTAGCCGACACCACCCCCACCGAGCCATAAATCACAACTATATCTCGTCAAACCCCCCCACCCCCATCTCCGACCTTCATCCAAAACCCACTTTTGCCAAACCCCAAAAACAAAAGTTTTAATATATCCGATCAGAGCCTGCATTTTCATCTTTTAGGTGTGCACAACTCCAACTGCCATTCCCTCAACTAACAAAAATTTACTTCACTAAACACCCTTCACACCAACCCACAACAGACCCTTTTCACACAACCCAAAAGAACATTGCACCCCGTTTATGTAGCTTAAATCTGCCCAAAGCAAGACACTGAAAAATGCCTAGATGGGTCCACACACCCCATAAACAAACAGGCTTGGTCCTGGCCTTTCTATTAGCTCTTAGCAAGATTACACATGCAAGCATCCCCACCCCGGTGAAAACGCCCTATTAATCATCATGATCAAGAGGAGCAAGCATCAAGCACGCACACGCAGCTCAAAACGCTTCGCCTAGCCACACCCCTACGGGAGACAGCAGTGACAAATATTTAGCAATAAACGAAAGTTCAACTAAGCCATGCTATATTTAGGGCTGGTCAATTTCGTGCCAGCTACCGCGGTCACACGATTAGCCCTAGTTAATAGAGATCGGCGTAGAGGGTGTTTAAGATCTAACACAATAAAGCTAAACTTCATCTAAACTGTAAAACCCTAGCTAATGTAAAATAAACTACGAAAGTGGCCTTAAAACTTCTGAACACACAATAGCCAAGACCCAAACTGGGATTAGACACCCTACTATGCTTGGCCCTAAACCTCAGTAGTTAAATAACAAAACTACTCGCCAGAATACTACAAGCAACAGCTTAAAACTCAAAGGACTTGACGGTGCTTTACACCCCCTAGAGGAGCCTGTTCCGTAATCGATAAACCCCGATCCACCCCACCCTCTCTTGCTCAGCCTATATACCGCCATCTTCAGCAAACCCTGATAAAGGCCACAAAGTGAGCGCAAACGCCACCACCGCGAAGACGTTAGGTCAAGGTGTAGCCCATGAGACGGTAAAAAATGGGCTACATTTTCTATCTCAGAAAACTCTACGAAAGCCCTTATGAAATCTGAGGGTCCAAGGAGGATTTAGCAGTAAATTAAGAATAGAGTGCTTAATTGAACCAGGCCATAAAGCGCGCACACACCGCCCGTCACTCCTCTCAAATATATTCAAGGAATATCTTAACTAAACGCCCTAATGTTTATATAGAGAGGATAAGTCGTAACATGGTAAGCGTACTGGAAGGTGCGCTTGGATAAATCAAGGCATAGCTTAATATAAAGCATCTGGCTTACACCCAGAAGATCTCAATACCACTTGACTACCTTGAGCCAACACTAGCCCTAAGCATGACCAATACTAATACCAAGCCAACACACACTAAACCATTTACCCGCATATAGTATAGGCGATAGAAATTTTAATCTGGCGCTATAGACATAGTACCGTAAGGGAAAGATACAAAACCTCTCAAGCACAAAACAGCAAGGACTAACCCCTGTACCTTTCGCATAATGGATTAGCTAGAAACAATTTCACAAAGAGAACTACAAGCCAAATTCCCCGAAACCAGACGAGCTACCCAAGAACAGCTAAAAGAGCACACCCGTCCATGTAGCAAAATGGTGGGAAGATTTTTGGGTAGAGGTGACAAGCCTACCGAGCCTGGTGATAGCTGGTTATCCAAGACAGAATCTTAGTTCAACTTTAAGCTTACCTATAGAACTACCTAATCCCCCTGTAAGCTTAATTGCTAGTCTAAAGAGGGACAGCTCTTTAGACACCAGGAAAAAACCTTATAGAGAGAGTAAAATCCTTAACTATCATAGTTGGCCTAAAAGCAGCCATCAATTAAGAAAGCGTTCAAGCTCAACACTAACCATCTTAAAAATACCAAACACACAGCTGAACTCCTCACACCACATTGGATCAATCTATCACCACATAGAAGCAACAATGCTAGTATAAGTAACATGAATATTTTCTCCGCTGCATAAGCCTAAATCGGACCGAAGACCTCACCGATACCTAACAGCCAGGCATAGCAAGCACAAACAAGCCCATGCTACCTTCACTGTTGACCCGACACAGGCATGCCCCAAGGAAAGGTTAAAAAAAGTAAAAGGAACTCGGCAAACTCAAACCCCGCCTGTTTACCAAAAACATCACCTCTAGCATTACTAGTATTAGAGGCACTGCCTGCCCAGTGACACACGTTTAACGGCCGCGGTACCCTGACCGTGCAAAGGTAGCATAATCACTTGTTCTTTAAATAGGGACTCGCATGAAAGGCACCACGAGGGTTTAACTGTCTCTTACTTTTAACCAGTGAAATTGACCTGTCCGTGAAGAGACGGACATAAAACAATAAGACGAGAAGACCCTATGGAGCTTTAATCTATTAATGCAATCAAAAACCAGATAAACCCACGGACCTCTAAACTACCGACACCTGCATTAAAAATTTTGGTTGGGGCGACCTCGGAGCACAACAAAACCTCCGAATAACAAATGCTAAGACCACACAAGTCAAAGCGAGCTAACACTCATAATTGATCCAATAATTTGATCAACGGAACAAGTTACCCTAGGGATAACAGCGCAATTCTATTCTAGAGTCCATATCGACAATAGAGCTTACGACCTCGATGTTGGATCAGGACATCCTAATGGTGCAGCAGCTATCAAGGGTTCGTTTGTTCAACGATTAAAGTCCTACGTGATCTGAGTTCAGACCGGAGCAATCCAGGTCGGTTTCTATCTATTGCACATTTCTCCCTGTACGAAAGGACAAGAGAAATGAGGCCAACTTCATAAAGCGCCTTCATTACATAAATGACCTAATCTTAATTTAGCAAAATACCACATATTCCACCCGAAAGCAGGGTTTGTTAAGATGGCAGAGCCCGGTAATTGCATAAAACTTAAAACTTTACAACCAGAGGTTCAACTCCTCTTCTTAACACTGTGACCACAGTAAACCTCCTACTTCTAACCGCATCTACACTAACTGCTATAGCATTTCTCACCCTTGTTGAACGAAAACTACTAGGCTATATACAACTACGAAAGGGGCCTAACGTCGTAGGCCCATACGGGCTACTACAACCCTTCGCCGATGCTATAAAACTCTTCACCAAAGAACCCCTAAAACCCTCAACATCTACCACCACCCTCTATATTATCGCACCCGCCCTAGCCTTCTTCATCACCCTTCTCCTATGAACCCCTCTCCCTATACCCAACGCTCTAATCAACTTCAACCTAGGGCTCCTATTCACCCTAGCCATACTCAGCCTAATCGTCTACTCCATCCTATGATCAGGATGAGCATCAAACTCAAACTACGCCCTAATTGGAGCCCTACGAGCCGTCGCCCAAACAATTTCATACGAAGTCACCCTAACCATTATCCTATTGTCAACCCTACTAACAAGTGGCTCATTCAACCTCAATACGCTCATTACAACACAAGAACATCTGTGACTTCTTCTACCATCATGACCCCTAGCCATAATGTGATTCGCCTCCACACTAGCAGAAACAAATCGAACCCCTTTTGATCTCATAGAGGGCGAATCAGAACTAGTATCAGGCTTCAACATTGAATACGCTGCAGGCCCATTCGCCCTGTTCTTCATAGCCGAATATATAAATATCATTATGATAAACGCCCTAACAACCACAATTTTCCTAGGCACATTCTACCCTATTCACTCACCAGAGCTATTCACAGCATGCTTCACCATCAAAACACTCTTCCTAACTTCCCTATTTCTATGAATCCGAGCAGCATACCCCCGATTCCGCTACGACCAACTTATGTACCTATTATGAAAAAACTTCCTCCCACTCACACTAGCACTACTTATATGATCCATCTCAACACCCATCGCAATCTCCAGCATTCCCCCTCAAACCTAGAAATATGTCTGACAAAAGAGTTACTTTGATAGAGTAAATAATAGAGGCCCTAACCCTCTTATTTCTAGGACTGTAGGCATCGAACCTACCCCTGAGAACCCAAACTTCTCCGTGCTACCCCACACACTCTATCCTAAAGTAAGGTCAGCTAAACAAGCTATCGGGCCCATACCCCGAAAATGTTGGTCATATCCTTCCCGTACTAATTAACCCACTAGCTCAACCCATTATCTACACTACAATAATTACAGGCACACTTATCACAATACTAAGCTCACACTGATTTCTCGCCTGAGCAGGCCTAGAGATAAACATACTAGCCTTCATTCCGATCCTAATAAAAAAAACAAATCCCCGCTCTGCAGAAGCAGCCACCAAATATTTCTTAATACAGTCCACCGCATCTATGATCCTCATAATAGCAATCATTTCCAACAACCTACTATCAGGATGCTGAACAACAACAAGCTACATCGATCAACCCTCTTCCCTAATAATAACAATTGCCCTCGCCATAAAACTAGGAATGGCCCCCTTCCACTTCTGAGTTCCAGAAGTCACCCAAGGGACACCCCTAACTTCGGGCCTACTCCTTCTTACATGACAAAAACTAGCCCCCATCTCAATCATGTACCAAATTCATCCATCAATCAACACCCACACCCTCTTAACCCTCTCCATCCTGTCCATCGCAGTAGGCAGCTGAGGAGGTCTAAACCAAACGCAATTACGCAAAATCCTAGGATACTCTTCAATCACACATATGGGTTGAATAATAATAACACTAGTATACAATCCAACAACCACAATCCTTTACCTGACTATTTATATTATCCTAACAACTACCATATTCCTGACCCTTAACCTAAACTCAAGCACCACAACCCTCATACTATCCCGCACCTGAAACAAATCAGCCCACCTAGCACCACTAACAGCACCTATCCTCATATCCCTAGGAGGCCTACCCCCTCTAACCGGCTTCCTACCCAAATGAATCATCATCCAAGAACTCACAATGAACAACAATTTCCTTATCCCCTCTATTATAACTATCATAACTCTACTTAACCTATACTTCTACATACGCCTAATCTACACCACCTCCCTAACACTACTCCCCACACCCAACAACACAAAAATAACATGACAGCTCGAAAATACAAAACCCACACCCCTTATTCCCCTACTCATCATCACCTCCACTCTCCTACTACCAATCTCCCCCCTAATATTAACCACTCACTAGAAATTTAGGTTAAATAAGACCAAGAGCCTTCAAAGCCCTTAGTAAGTAAAAACACTTAATTTCTGAAGTACACAAGGACTGCAAACACCTACTCTGCATCAATTGAACGCAAATCAACTACTTTAATTAAGCTAAGCCCTTACTAGATCAATGGGACTCGAACCCACAAAAACTTAGTTAACAGCTAAACACCCTAACCGACTGGCTTTGACCCACTTCTCCCGCCGCAGGGAAAAAAAGGCGGGAGAAGCCCCGGCAGAAACTCTAAGACTGCTCCTTTGAACTTGCAATTCAACATGAAAATCACCTCGGGGCTGGTAAAAGGAGGACTAGACCTCCATCTTTAGGTTTACAGCCTAATACTTACTCAGCCACTTTACCACCTATGCTCATCAATCGCTGACTCTTTTCAACGAACCATAAAGACATCGGAACCCTATATTTACTATTTGGTGCGTGAGCTGGAGTCATAGGCACCGCCCTGAGCCTTCTCATTCGAGCTGAACTAGGCCAACCCGGCAACCTATTAGGCAACGACCACATCTACAACGTTGTTGTAACGGCCCATGCTTTCATTATAATCTTCTTTACAGTTATACCCATTATAATTGGGGGGTTCGGGAACTGATTAGTACCCCTAATAATCGGCGCTCCTGACATAGCATTTCCCCGTTTAAACAATATAAGCTTCTGACTCCTCCCTCCTTCTTTCCTGCTATTAATAGCATCAGCCGTAGTAGAAGCTGGCGCCGGAACAGGCTGAACAGTATACCCCCCTCTAGCAGGAAATTTCTCCCACCCAGGAGCTTCTGTAGATTTAGTTATCTTCTCCCTCCACCTAGCAGGTATTTCCTCCATCTTGGGGGCCATCAACTTTATTACCACTATTATCAACATAAAACCCCCTGCACTATCCCAATACCAGACTCCTTTATTCGTCTGATCAATCTTAATCACAGCTATCCTTCTACTCCTCTCCCTACCGGTCTTAGCTGCTGGCATTACCATACTGCTAACAGATCGCAATCTCAATACTACCTTCTTTGACCCTGTTGGAGGAGGAGACCCTATCCTATACCAACACCTATTTTGATTCTTCGGTCACCCCGAAGTCTACATCCTCATTCTTCCCGGCTTTGGGATAGTCTCTCACATTGTAGCCCACCACTCTGGGAAAAAAGAACCGTTTGGGTATATGGGTATAGTTTGGGCTATAATATCAATTGGGTTTTTAGGCTTTATTGTATGAGCCCACCACATATTTACAGTTGGCATAGACGTAGACACACGAGCTTACTTCACTTCCGCCACTATAATCATTGCAATCCCCACTGGTGTGAAGGTTTTTAGCTGACTTGCTACACTTCATGGAGGCAACATTAAATGAGCTCCAGCAATATTTTGAGCCCTAGGCTTTATTTTTCTATTTACTGTAGGAGGTTTAACTGGCATCATCCTGGCAAACTCATCTCTAGATATTGTACTACACGACACATACTACGTTGTCGCTCACTTCCACTATGTTTTATCAATAGGAGCTGTATTTGCCATTATGGGGGGCTTCGTACACTGGTTTCCTTTATTCTCAGGCTACACACTGAACCAAACCTGCGCCAAAGCCCACTTCATCATTATATTCGTAGGCGTAAATTTAACCTTCTTTCCACAACACTTCCTTGGCCTGTCTGGAATACCCCGACGCTATTCTGACTATCCCGACGCCTACACTACATGAAACATCCTATCATCTATGGGCTCCTTCATCTCACTAGTAGCAGTAATTTTAATAATCTACATAATCTGAGAAGCCTTTGCTTCAAAACGTAAAGTACTACTAATCGAACAACCCCTTACTAGCCTAGAATGACTAAACGGCTGCCCTCCACCCTACCACACATTCGAAGAACCAACCTACATTAAACTAAGTGAAAAAGGAGAGAGTCGAACCCCCTAGGGCTGGTTTCAAGCCAGCCTTATAGCCCCTATAACTTTTTCAACAAGATATTAGAAAAGTTATTTCATAGCTTTGTCAAAGCTAAATCATAGGCCAAATCCTATATATCTTATATGGCTCATCCAGTTCAACTAAGCCTGCAAGACGCCACATCTCCTATTATAGAGGAGTTAATTACCTTTCATGACCACGCTTTTATAGCTATATCTTTAATTAGCTTTCTAGTGTTATATGCCCTACTCTCAACGCTCACAACAAAATTAACCAATACTAACATCACAGACGCCCAGGAAATAGAGACTATCTGAACTATTTTACCCGCAATTATCCTAATCCTAATTGCCCTTCCGTCCTTGCGCATCCTATACCTGACAGATGAAGTCAACGACCCATCCTTCACCATCAAATCAATTGGACACCAATGATACTGAACCTACGAATACACGGACTATGGGGGCCTAATTTTCAACTCCTACATACTACCCCCACTATTCTTAAACCCGGGGGACCTCCGACTCCTAGAAGTTGACAATCGGGTAGTTCTCCCAATTGAAGCCCCTGTACGTATAATAATTACATCTCAAGACGTCTTACACTCATGAACTATCCCCACACTAGGCCTAAAAACAGATGCGGTACCTGGGCGCCTAAATCAAACCGTTTTCACAGCTACACGGCCAGGCGTCTATTACGGGCAATGCTCAGAGATCTGTGGCGCAAACCATAGCTTCATGCCAATTGTTGCAGAACTAATCCCACTAAAAATCTTTGAAATAGGACCTGTATTTACTCTGTAAACAACCCATCTCCCTTCCTTCCTCCTAACACCCACCCCCTCAAGCTCTCAAAATACCTATAAACCCGCTGTATAGCTATCCTAGCATTAACCTTTTAAGTTAAAGACGGGGACACACCCCTACAGTGAAGTGCCCCAGTTAGATACATCGACATGATTCACCACCATTATAACGACACTTCCCACACTATATCTTATCATACAATTAAAACTACTAAACATAAACCACTACCAACCGCCTCTTGCAAAAAACTCGAACCTGCAACCTCGCAATACCCATTGACAACCAAAATGAACGAAAACCTGTTTACCTCTTTCTCAACCCCAACAATCCTAAATCAACCCGCCACAATTCCCATCATCCTACTCCCCACCCTACTAATCTTAACCTCCAAACATCCCGCTAATAATCGACTAGCCACCATTCAACAAAACCTGATCCAACTCGCCCTAAAACAAATAATAGCAACTCACAACGCTAAAGGACAAACCTGATCTCTAATACTAATATCTCTAGTCACCTTTATTGCCATAACAAACCTCCTAGGACTTCTGCCTTACTCGTTCACACCAACCACCCAACTTTCCATAAACCTAGCCATAGCAATCCCCCTATGGGCGGGCACAGTAATACTAGGGTTTCGCTTTAAAGCCAAAAACTCCCTAGCCCATCTCCTACCACAAGGCACACCCACACCCCTCATCCCCATATTAGTAGTAGTCGAAACTATAAGCCTACTTATTCAACCAATAGCCCTGGCCGTACGACTAACCGCAAACATCACAGCCGGCCATCTACTAATACACCTGGTTGGAAATGCCGTACTAGCACTATCAACCACCAACTTCCCCATGACCCTGCTAACTTCTACACTTCTAGTACTACTAACTGCTCTAGAAATTGCAGTAGCCCTGATCCAAGCCTATGTCTTCACACTCTTAATTAGCCTTTATCTACGTAACAACACCTAATGACCCACCAGACCCATGCTTATCACATAGTTAAACCCAGTCCCTGGCCACTGACAGGAGCTTTGTCAGCCTTCTTAATAACATCCGGCTTAGTCATGTGATTTCACTTCTACTCTACCACCCTGCTAATACTAGGCCTACTAACCACCATACTAACCTTATATCAATGATGACGTGACATTGTACGAGAAAGCACATACCAAGGCCACCATACAATACCCGTCCAAAAAAGTCTTCGATATGGAATAACACTATTCATCATCTCAGAAGTATTCTTCTTTATTGGTTTCTTCTGAGCGTTTTACCACTCAAGCCTCGCCCCAACACCCTGCTTGGGAGGCCACTGACCACCAACAGGCATTATTCCCCTAAACCCCCTAGAAGTACCCCTCCTAAACACCTCTGTGCTGCTCGCATCCGGAGTTACAATCACCTGAGCTCATCACAGCCTCATAAACAATGACCGAAAACAAACAATCCAAGCTCTACTAATTACAATCTTACTAGGCACCTATTTCACCCTACTACAAATCTCAGAATACTTTGAAGCACCTTTCACCATCTCTGATGGTATTTACGGTTCAACATTCTACATCACCACAGGCTTCCATGGACTCCACGTTATTATTGGATCCACATTCCTCTCTACTTGCCTCATCCGCCAACTACTATATCACTTCACATCGAGCCACCACTTCGGCTTCGAAGCTGCCGCTTGATACTGACATTTCGTAGATGTCGTCTGACTGCTCCTTTATGTTTCTATCTATTGATGAGGGTCCTACTCTTTTAGTATAACAAGTACAATTGACTTCCAATCAACTAGTTTTGAGAACACTCAAAAAAGAGTAATCAACCTAGCGCTAGCCTTAACAATCAACACCCTATTAACCTTACTACTGATAATCATCATATTCTGATTGCCCCAGCTCAACTCCTATACAGAAAAAACTAGCCCCTACGAATGCGGGTTTGACCCCCTAAGCCCTGCCCGCATCCCATTCTCAATAAAATTCTTCCTAGTTGCCATTACCTTCCTATTATTTGACCTAGAAATCGCCCTACTACTATCCCTACCGTGAGCCATTCAAACAACAAACCTCCCAACAATAATTAAATCGACCATCGCCTTTATCATTATCCTAATTCTCAGCCTAGCCTATGAATGGACCCAAAAAGGATTAGACTGAGTCGAATTGGTAAGTAGTTTAAATAAAATAAATGATTTCGACTCATTAGATTATGATAACCATACTAACCAAATGACCCCCACCTATATAAATGTTATACTGGCATTCGCTATCTCTCTTCTAGGCATACTAACCTACCGCTCACACCTAGTAGCCTCTCTCCTCTGCCTAGAGGGGATAATGATATCACTCTTTATCATAACCGCCCTTATTGCCTCAAACACACACTCCCCCCTAATTAACATTATACCCATCATCTTACTAGTATTTGCCGCTTGTGAAACAGCAGTAGGTCTTGCCTTACTAATCTCAATCTCCAACACATATGGACTAGATTATGTTCACAACTTGAGTCTACTTCAATGCTAAAAATAATCACTCCTATAGCCATACTACTACCTATAACATGACTTTCCAAAAATGATACAATCTGAATCAACTTGACCATACACAGCTTAGCTATCAGCCTTATTCCCCTACTATTCCTCAACCAAACCAACACCAACCTCCTCAACTACTCAACCTACCTATCCTCTGATCCACTAACAACACCCCTCCTAACACTAACTATCTGACTCCTGCCTCTCATGATCATAGCAAGTCAATATCACCTATGCAACGAACCCCCCTCACAAAAAAAACTCTTTCTCTTCATAATAATTCTCCTACAAATCACCCTAATTCTAACATTCATAGCCACAGAGCTAATTATATTCTACATTCTATTTGAAGCCACTCTCATTCCCACCCTAATTATCATTACTAAATGGGGCAGCCAAGCAAAACGCCTTGATGCAAGCACGTACTTCCTATTCTACACACTAACCGGTTCTCTACCCCTACTCATTATACTGAGCCACACCTATAACAACACAGGCTCATTAAACATTACACTACTAACACTCACAAACCAAAAACTAACAACCACCTGATCCCACAGCTTTACCTGACTAGCATGCATAATAGCCTTTATAACAAAAATACCCCTATATGGCTTACACCTGTGGCTCCCTAAAGCTCATGTTGAGGCCCCCATTGCAGGGTCAATAGTTCTTGCCGCAGTACTCCTAAAACTGGGCGGCTATGGCATAATACGACTCACTCCTATTCTTGACCCCCTAACGGAGTACATAGCCTACCCATTCCTTATATTATCCTTATGAGGCATAATCATAACAAGCCTAACATGCCTCCGACAAACAGACCTAAAATCACTTATCGCATACTCTTCTGTAAGCCACATGGCCCTTGTAATCGTAGCCATCCTCATCCAAACCCCCTGAAGCTTCTCTGGCGCAGTCATCCTCATGATCGCCCACGGACTTACCTCTTCCATGTACTTCTGCTTAGCCAACTCAAACTACGAACGCACTCATAGCCGTACAATACTACTATCCCGAGGACTCCAAATCCTACTCCCACTAATAACTTTCTGATGATTCACAGCAAGCCTTACTAACCTTGCCCTACCCCCCACTATTAACCTATTAGGCGAACTCTTTGTAATCACAACATCATTCTCCTGATCCCATATTACTATTATACTAACAGGACTTAACATACTAATCACAGCCCTCTACTCTCTCCACATATTCACTACAATACAACGAGGAGCACTTACACACCACATAATCAACATAAAACCCCCTTTCACACGAGAAAACATATTAATATTCATACACCTCGCTCCAATTATCCTCCTATCTCTCAATCCCAACATCATCCTGGGGTTCACTTCTTGTAAATATAGTTTAACTAAAACATTAGATTGTGAATCTAACTATAGAAGCCCACCACTTCTTATTTACCGAGAAAATTCACAAGGACTGCTAACCCACGTCTCCGTACTTAAAACTACGGTTTTCTCAACTTTTAAAGGATGACAGCTATCCATTGACCTTAGGAGTCAAAAATATTGGTGCAACTCCAAATAAAAGTAATAACCATGTACTCCCCTATCATAATAACAACCCTCATCTCCCTGACTCTTCCAATTTTTGCCGCTCTCATCAACCCTTACAAAAAACGCCCATATCCAGACTACGTAAAAATAACCGTAATATATGCTTTCATCACTAGCCTCTCCTCAACAACTTTATTCATCTTCCTAAACCAAGAAATAACCATTTGGAGCTGACACTGAGTAATAACCCAGACATTAAATCTAACACTAAGTTTTAAACTAGATTACTTCTCCATAACATTCATCCCAATTGCACTATTTATTACCTGGTCTATTATAGAATTCTCACTATGATACATAAACTCAGACCCAAATATCAATCAATTCTTCAAATACCTCCTTATTTTCCTCACTGCCATACTAATTCTAGTAACTGCTAACAACCTTTTCCAATTCCTCATTGGTTGAGAAGGCGTAGGAATTATATCCTTTCTCCTAATTAGCTGATGACACGCTCGAACAGACGCCAACACAGCAGCCATCCAAGCAATCCTATATAACCGCATTGGCGACATCGGTCTTATCCTGGCCATAGCATGGTTTCTCCTACATTACAACTCATGAGACCTCCAACAAGTACTAGCCCTAAATTCCAACTCAAGCTCTCTCCCACTGGCAGGCCTCCTTCTAGCAGCAGCAGGAAAATCAGCTCAATTTGGCCTCCATCCCTGACTACCCTCTGCCATAGAAGGCCCAACTCCAGTCTCAGCCCTACTTCACTCCAGCACCATAGTCGTTGCTGGAATCTTCTTACTTATCCGCTTCCACCCTCTAATAGAAACCAACACATTAATTCAAAATCTTACATTATGCCTGGGGGCTATTACTACCCTATTCATAGCCATCTGCGCCCTCACACAAAACGACATTAAGAAAATTGTAGCCTTCTCCACTTCAAGCCAACTAGGCCTAATAATAGTCACCATTGGCATCAACCAACCATACCTAGCATTTCTACACATCTGCACCCATGCCTTCTTTAAAGCCATACTTTTCATGTGCTCTGGGTCCATCATCCACAACCTAAACAATGAACAAGACATTCGAAAAATAGGAGGCCTACTCAAAGCAATACCCCTCACCTCAACTTCCCTAATCATTGGAAACCTAGCACTTACAGGAATACCCTTCCTCACAGGCTTCTATTCCAAAGACCTTATCATCGAAGCCACAAACACATCATATACCAACGCCTGAGCCCTATTTATCACTCTTATCGCCACCTCACTAACAAGCGCCTACAGTACTCGAACCATCCTTCTCACCCTAACAGGACAACCTCGCTTCCCGGCTCTAACAAACATCAACGAAAACAACCCCGCCCTACTAAACCCAATTAAACGCCTCACAATAGGCAGCATAATCACGGGATTCCTTATCACCAACAGCATTCCCCCCACCTCGCTCCCCCAACCAATAATACCCCTCTACTTAAAACTCTCGGCCCTATGCACAACCGCCCTCGGCTTCCTAGCAGCCCTGGACCTCACCCTTATGACAAACAAACTAAAAATAAAAAACCCAACACAAATATTCAAATTCTCCAACATATTAGGATATTTTCCCACCACAATTCATCGCACAATCCCCTATCAAAACCTACTCATAGGCCAAAACTTAGCCCTCCTCCTACTAGACTCGGCATGACTAGAAAAATCTATACCTAAAATAATCTCACAAACACACATCACCGCCTCCATAACCGTAACTACCCAAAAAGGCATAATTAAACTCTATTCCCTCTCTTTTCTTATCCCCCTCACCCTGGCCCTATTTCTAATAATATAACCTATTACCCCGAACAATCTCAATCACAACATACACACCAACAAATAGCGTCCAACCAGCAACCACCACCAACCAACGCCCATAATCATACAAGGCACCTGCACCAATGGAATCACCTCGAATCAATCCCGACCCCTCCCCCTCAAAAATCACCCAATCACCAGCATCACTAAGACTAACCACCACTACTACCGCCTCATCCAAATCTAAAACCCATAAAACTAACACCACTTCCATTATTAATCCCACTAAAAAACCCCCTAAAACCTCAAACCCTGAACCTCATGTCTCAGGATACTCCTCAATAGCTATTGCTGTAGTATAACCAAAAACAATCATCATACCCCCCAAATAAATCAAAAACATTATCAGACCCATATAAGCCCCCCCACAATTTAAAACAATCACACAACCAACCACACCACTAACAACTAACGCTAAACCCCCGTAAATAGGAGAGGGCTTAGAAGAAAATCCCACAAACCCCATAACTAACAATACACTCAATGCAAACAATACATACACCATTGCTTCCATATGGACTCCAACCATAACTAATGATATGAAAAACCATCGTTGTACTTCAACTATAAAAGCACCAATGACTCCAATACGCAAATCCAACCCAATCATAAAAATAATCAACCGCTCCCTCATTGATTTACCTACCCCACCCAACCTCTCCATATGATGAAACTTCGGTTCACTCATCGCAGCCTGCCTAGTCTTGCAAATCATCACAGGCCTATTCTTAGCAATACACTACTCACCAGACACCTCCTCTGCCTTCTCCTCAATCGCACATATCACCCGAGACGTAAACTATGGCTGGGTCACTCGCTACCTCCACGCCAATGGTGCCTCTATACTCTTCATCTGCCTCTTCCTACATGTAGGCCGAGGCCTCTACTATGGCTCATACCTCCTCCTAGAAACCTGAAACATTGGCATTATACTCCTTCTCCTAACCATAACAACAGCCTTCATGGGCTATGTCCTCCCATGAGGCCAAATATCATTCTGGGGAGCAACAGTGATCACAAACTTACTATCAGCAATCCCATACATCGGAACTAACCTCGTCCAATGAATCTGAGGAGGATACGCCATTGATAGCCCCACTCTTACACGATTCTTCACCTTACACTTTATCCTACCCTTTATCATCGTCGCCCTTACAACCGTACACTTACTATTTCTACACGAAACAGGATCAAACAATCCCTGCGGAATTTCCTCCAACTCGGACAAAATCGCCTTCCACCCCTACTATACAATCAAAGACGCCCTAGGTCTAATCCTCCTCCTCTTTGTTCTAGCAACACTAACACTACTCTCACCTAACCTCCTAAACGACCCAGACAACTACATTCCAGCCGACCCACTAAATACCCCCCCACATATCAAACCAGAATGGTACTTCCTATTCGCTTACACAATCCTACGATCTGTTCCCAACAAACTGGGGGGCGTACTAGCACTCTTCCTATCAATCTTTATCCTAGCAGCCATCCCCATACTTCACAAATCCAAACAACAAAGCATGATATTCCGTCCACTCAGTCAATTTCTATTCTGACTCCTAATCACAATCCTACTGACCCTTACCTGAATTGGAAGCGAACCAGTAACCCAACCCCTCATCACTATCGGCCAAATAGCATCCATAATATACTTCGCCACAATCCTAATCCTAATACCACTAGTCTCCCTAATCGAAAACAACCTACTCAAATGAACTTGCCCTTGTAGTATAAATTAATACACTGGCCTTGTAAACCAGAAACGAACACTCTTCCTAGGGCAATCAGAAAGAAAGTATCTAACTCCACCACCAACACCCAAAGCTGGTATTCTAACTTAAACTACTTTCTGCATTCCTGTACTACACAAGTTCCACAAACAACCCTAGCATAACTTACTCACAATACTACTATGTAATTCGTGCATTACTGCTAGCCAACATGTATAATATATAGTACTATATATGCTTAATCGTACATAACACATATCATTATATATCAACTTAACATCCTTGAAGAACATGCTTACAAGCAAGTAACCTAGTAACAACTTCAACAGTAGCACATGACATGGCCCTTCCAAATCAGTCTCCTCTACCCCATGAATACCAACCAAACCAATCCATGCCAGTCGTCCATAGTACATTAGATCGTTCATCGGACATAGCACATACCTATTAAATAATCCTCCTCACCACGGATGACCCCCCTCACTTAGGAATCCCTTGTTCACCATCCTCCGTGAAATCAATATCCCGCACAAGAGTGCTACTCTCCTCGCTCCGGGCCCATAACCCGTGGGGGTAGCTATGCTTGAGCTGTATCCGGCATCTGGTTCTTACCTCAGGGCCATAACAACCAAGATCGCCCACACGTTCCCCTTAAATAAGACATCTCGATG